TATTCAGAGGATCTACAAGAAGATCAAAAAATACGAGATTGTATCAAAAATTATGTACAAAAGAATATGAAAATATCCTCTAATGTCGAGGGAATTGCACGTATAGAGATTCAAAAAAGAATCGATTTGATTCAGGTCATAATCTATATGGGATTCCCCAAGTTATTAATAGAAGACAGGACTCGAAGAATCGAAGAATTACAGATGAATGTACAAAAAGAACTCAATTGTGTAAACCGAAAACTCAACATTGCTATTAGAAGAATTTCAAATCCTTATGGGCACCCCAATATTCTTGCAGAATTTATAGCCGGACAATTAAAGAATAGAGTTTCATTTCGCAAAGCAATGAAAAAAGCTATTGAATTAACTGAACAGGCAGGTACAAAAGGAATTCAAGTACAAATTGCAGGGCGTATCGACGGAAAAGAAATTGCACGTGTTGAATGGATCAGAGAAGGTAGGGTTCCTCTACAAACCATTCGAGCTAAAATTGATTATTGTGCCTACGCAGTTCGAACTATCTATGGGGTATTAGGCATCAAAATTTGGATATTTGTAGACGAGGAATAATAAGAACTTACTTTACTTGTATTTAGTTCTATCTGGTGATAAAACAAAAAAAGGCAAACTCTTTCATTCCTTTTCTGTTAAATAAAAAAAAAAAATGAACAATTCTATAAGGTTGAATAAAAATTCGATTAATCGTTTGATATAATTGCTATGCTTAGTGTGTGACTCGTTGGTTTTTTTAGGATTATAGGATTCAACAAAATCGACCGGCCCGTAGTACGAACTGATAACTATAGAACTAATAATCAACTCATCGCTTCGCATTATCTGGATATAAGGAACCAGTTAAGATATGATATATGAGTCATATCATTGTAGCAACTGAAATCTTTTTTGCATAAACACAAAAGAAAAACCAATCTGATTATGAGTTGTAAAGCAATAAAAGTATACAGATAAATGGAAGGGTGAGAGAAAGATAGGAAAATAAATATCAATGATATATAATTCCAATATGTAAGGTCTATGAGTCATCTCATATAAAGGGAATGTAATAAAGCATCAATACTGATTGATCCATAATTAGACAAATCGGTGCATAGAAGAAAAAATCAAGAGCCCTGAGCCAATAAAGACTGAGAAGGTTGACTCAAGAAAAAATTTCATTCATTAATAAATTTCATTAAGGGCTCCGTTGTAGAATTCAGACCTAACCATTAATCGAGAAGTGGTGGGGACGACAGAACCTGTGAATGCATAAGATTCTATTGAAAACGAATCCTAATGATTCATTGGGTAGGATGGCGGAACGAACCAGAAACCTATTCATTTATTCTGAGAGGTCATGTCATAGACTAATCTTACAATTGAATGTTGAAAGAGTAAATATTCGCCCGCGAATTTTTTTTTATTTCTAAATTTTACTAAATTTTAGTCGATTCGATATGATAATACAAAGGAAAAAGAAAATAAAGATTCATTATAACGTTATATAAAAACGACATTATCTATAAATAGAAGAAGTGTTTAATTATATATTAAAACACAAAAAATTTTAAATTTATAATAGATATAGATTAGATAAAATTTAAAAGAATACCACGATTCCGTATATTATTCACCGTGTATATTATTTTTTAATTGTTTAATTCGCGAGGAGCTGGATGAGAAGAAACTCTCATGTCCAGTTCTGTAGTAGAGATGGATGGAATTGATAAACAACCATCAACTATAACCCCAAAAGAACCAGATTCCGTAAACAACATAGAGGAAGAATGAAAGGAATATCTTATCGAGGCAATCGTATTTGCTTCGGTAGATATGCTCTTCAAGCGCTTGAACCCGCTTGGATCACATCTAGACAAATAGAAGCAGGGCGGCGAGCAATGACACGAAACGCACGCCGCGGTGGAAAAATATGGGTACGCATATTTCCAGACAAACCCGTTACAGTAAGACCTACAGAAACACGTATGGGTTCGGGTAAAGGATCTCCCGAATATTGGGTAGCTGTTGTTAAACCCGGTAGAATACTTTATGAAATGAGCGGAGTAGCAGAAAATATAGCCAGAAGGGCAATTTCAATAGCGGCATCCAAAATGCCTATACGAACTCAATTCATTCTTTCGGGATAGGGATGTAGAAACAAAGGAAAGGGGTCTTTTGTATGAAAAAAAAAAAAAAAAAAATTGCAGGTTTTTTGTTTTGAACAAATAATATTTCTTTTTTTTTATTTAGACCCTTGCATTGAAAACAAAAAAAATCGATAAAAAACGATATGATTCAACCTCAAACCCATTTGAATGTAGCGGATAACAGCGGAGCCCGAGAATTGATGTGTATTCGAATCATAGGAGCTAGTAATCGACGATATGCTCATATTGGTGACGTTATTGTTGCTGTAATCAAGGAAGCCGTACCAAATACACCTCTAGAAAGATCAGAAGTAATCCGAGCTGTAATTGTACGTACTTGTAAAGAACTCAAACGCGACAACGGTATGATAATACGATATGATGACAATGCTGCAGTTGTTATTGATCAAGAAGGAAATCCTAAAGGAACCCGAATTTTTGGCGCGATCGCCCGGGAATTAAGACAGTTAAATTTCACTAAAATAGTTTCATTAGCACCCGAAGTATTATAAGGGAAGGCCGTAATATAGTTATAGTATTTGGTATTTGAATGAAACCGATTAATTAGTAGATTTTTTATATATCACGTATATACCTTTAATAATTCAGAAATAAAGATAAATAAAAAAAGAAAAAGAGCATGTTGATTATATCAAAATTTGGGGGCAACAAAAATCTTAGTTTATCATGAGTAAAGACACTATTGCTGACATAATAACCGCTATACGAAATGCTGACATGAATAAAAAAAGAACAGTTCGAATACCATCTACTAACATCACTGAAAATATTGTTAAAATCCTTTTACAAGAAGGTTTTATTGAAAACGTGAGAAAACATCAGGAAAGCAATAAATATTTTTTGGTTTTAACACTACGACATAGAAGAAATAGAAAAGGATCGTATAGAACTGTTTTAAATTTAAAACGGATCAGTCGACCCGGTTTACGAATATATTCTAACTATCAAAAAATTCCTAGAATTTTAGGCGGAATGGGGATTGTAATTCTTTCTACTTCTCGAGGTATAATGACAGACCGAAGGGCTCGAATAGAAGGAATCGGCGGAGAAATTTTGTGTTATATATGGTAATCTTTCTGATAGACGAATTATACGCAGAACTTTCATATTTGTGAAAAAGAGAAAGGACAACTTTATAATATTACCCCTCTTACATTAGTTGATACTTCAAAGCGGTTTTACCTGGAATGAAACAAAAAAAAGATTCATGAGGGTTTAATTACTGAACAACTTACCAATGGTATGTATCTTCCGGGTTCGTTTAGATTTGAGATAATGAAAATATGATTCTGGCTTTTGTTTCGGAAAGGATTCGACGTTGGTTTATACGTATACTACCAAGAAATAGAATAAAAATTGAGGTAAGTCCTTATTTAAACCAAAGGACGTATAGTTTATAGACTCCAAAGCAAAGACTCGAATGATTCGGTGGTTTTTTCAATTTCAACATTCTTTCGTGGGGATACAATTCGAAGTTAAAAATTTCAAGAAACTTATTTTCTTCCAATAAATAGTAAGAAAAGGAATGACAAATATGAAAATAAGGGCCTCTGTTCGTAAAATTTGTGAAAAATGTCGATTGATCCGTAGGCGGGGACGAATTATAGTAATTTGTTCCAACCCGAGACATAAACAAAGACAAGGCTAATCTTTCTAAAGCAAAAAAGACTCTAGAAATCAAAAGTAACCGATGTACAGATGTACAAATAAATAAGTAAAAAAAAATAAGGATACGTTTTGACATGAAATGGATATATCCATATATCTCTGACTTATATTTATGAGATGATAAAATATGGCAAAACCTATACCAAAAATTGGTTCACGTAGAAATAGACGTATTGGTTCACGTAAGAATGCGCGTAGAGTACCAAAGGGAGTTATTCATGTTCAAGCAAGTTTCAATAATACGATTGTGACTGTTACAGATGTGCGGGGTCGAGTAATTTCTTGGTCCTCCGCCGGGGCTTGTGGATTCAAGGGTACAAGAAGAGGTACACCATTTGCCGCTCAAACCGCAGCAGGAAATGCTATTAGGACAGTAGTGGATCAAGGTATGCAACGAGCAGAAGTCATGATAAAAGGCCCGGGTCTCGGAAGAGATGCGGCATTAAGAGCTATTCGTAGAAGTGGTATACTATTAAGTTTCATACGCGATGTAACCCCTATGCCACATAATGGCTGTAGGCCCCCTAAAAAAAGGCGTGTGTAAAAATAAACATTGAAGAGATTTCAAGAGAAATAAATAATTCAATGATTTGATCAAATAATATACTATGGTTCGAGAGAAAGTAACAGTATCTACTCGGACACTACAGTGGAAGTGTGTTGAATCAAGAGCAGACAGTAAGCGTCTTTATTATGGACGCTTTATTCTGGCCCCACTTATGAAAGGTCAAGCGGATACAATAGGAATTGCGATGCGAAGAGCTTTGCTCGGAGAAATAGAAGGAACATGTATCACACGCGCAAAATCTGAGAAAATACCACATGAATATTCTACCATAATAGGTATTCAAGAATCCGTACATGAAATTTTAATGAATTTGAAAGAAATTGTATTGAGAAGTAATCTATATGGAACTCGTAACGCGTCTATTTGTATCAAGGGTCCTGGATATGTAACTGCTCAAGACATTATCTTACCACCTTCTGTGGAAATCGTTGATAATACACAGCATATAGCTAACCTAACGGAACCAATTAATTTGTGTATTGAATTACAAATTGAGAGGAATCGCGGATATCGTATAAAAACGCCAAATAACTTTCAAGACGGAAGTTATCCTATAGATGCTGTATTCATGCCTGTTCGAAATGCGAATCATAGCA